TTTCCTTACGATACTTAGTTGACATTCATCAAAAGGATCTAATGAATTATGAGTTCAATAGATCCTGTTTAGCAGAAAGACGGATATTTCTTGCTCATTATCAGACAATCACTTATTCACAAACCTCGTGTGGGGCTGATAGTTTTCATTCCCCTTCCCCATCTCCTCATGGAAAACCCTTTTCGCTCCGCTTAGCCCTATCCCCTTCTAGAGGTCTTTTAGTGATAGGTTCTATAGGAACTGGACGATCCTGTTTGGTCAAATACCTAGCGACAAACTCCTATGTTCCTTTCATTACGGTATTTCCGAACAAGTTCCTGGATGACAAGCCTAAAGGTTATCTTCTTGATGATATCGATATTGATGATAGTGACGATATTGATGATAGTGATGATGACCTTGATATTGATACGGAGCTGCTAACTATGACGAATGTGCTAACTATGTATATGACGCCGAAAATAGACCGATTTGATATAACCCTTCAATTCGAATTAGCAAAAGCAATGTCTCCTTGCATAATATGGATTCCAAACATTCATGATCTGCATGTGAATGAGTCGAATTACTTATCCCTCGGTCTATTAGAGAACTATCTCTCCAGGGATTGTGAAAGATGTTCCACTGGAAAGATTCTTGTTATTGCTTCGACTCATATTCCCCAAAAAGTGGATCCCGCTCTAATAGCTCCGAATAAATTCAATACATGCATTAAGATACGAAGGCTTCTTCTTCCACAACAACGAAAGCACTTTTTCATTCTTTCATATACTAGGGGATTTCACTTGGAAAAGAAGATGTTCCATACTAACGGATTCGGGTCCATAACCATGGGTTCCAATGCGCGAGATCTTGTAGCACTTATCAATGAGGCCCTATCAATTAGTATTACACAGAAGAAATCCATTATAGAAACTAATACAATTAGATCAGCTCTTCATAGAAAAACTTGGGATTTTCGATCCCAGATAAGATCGGTTCAGGATCATGGGATCCTTTTCTATCAGATAGGAAAGGCTGTTACACAAAATGTACTTCTAAGTAATTGCCCCATAGATCCTATATCTATCTATATGAAGAAGAAATCATGTAAGGTAGGGGATTCTTATTTGTACAAATGGTACTTCGAACTTGGAACGAGCATGAAGAAATTCACGAGACTTCTTTCTCTTTTGAGTTGTTCTGCCGGATCGGTCGCTCAAGATCTTTGGTCTTCATCCAGACACGATGAAAAAAATTGGATCACTTCTTATGGATTCGTTGAGAATGATTCTGATCTAGTTCATGGCCTATTACTATTATTACTATTAGAAGTAGAAGGCGCTCTGGCTCTGGCGGGATCCTCACGGACAGAAAAATATTGCAGTCAGTTTGATAATAATCGAGTGACATTACTTCTTCGGTCCGAACCAAGGAATCAGTTAGATATGATGCAAAATGGATCTTGTTCTATCGTTGATCAGGGATTTCTATATGAAAAATACGAATCGGAGTTTGAAGAAGGGGAAGGGGCCCTCGATCCGCAACAGATAGAGGAGGATTTATTCAATCACATAGTTTGGGCTCCTAGAATATGGCGCCTTTGTGGCAATCTATTTGATTGTATCAAAAGGCCCACTGAATTGGGATTTCCCTATTGGACTGGGTCATTTCGGGGCAAATGGATCATTTATCATAAAGAGGATGAGCTTCAAGAGAATGATTCGGAGTTCTTGCAGAGTGGAACTATGCAGTACCAGACACGAGATAGATCTTCCAAAGAACAAGGCTTTTTTCGACCAAGCCAATTCATTTGGGACCCTGCGGATCCATTCTTTTCCCTATTCAAAGATCAGCCCTCTGTCTCTGTGTTTTCACGTCGAGAATTCTTTGCAGATGAAGAGATGTCAAAGGGGCTTATTGCTTCCCAAAAAAATCCTCCTACATCTATATATAAACGCTGGTTCATCAAGAATACGCAAGAAAAGCACTTCGAATTGTTGATTCATCGCCAGAGATGGTTTAGAACCAATAGTTCATTATCTAATGGATCTTTCCGTTCTAATACTCTATCCGAGAGTTATCAGTATTTATCAAATCTGTTCCTATCTAACGGAACGCTATTGGATCAAATGACAAAGACATTGTTGAGAAAGAGATGGATTTTCCCGGATGAAATGAAACATTTGATTCATGTAACAGGAGAAAGATTCCCCATCCCTTAGCCGTAAAGATATGTGCCCATGAAAAGGGGATTAAGTGGAACAGAATTGGCCGGATGGTAGAGTCGTGGAAACACTTGTTTCTTCCATCTTTTTGGCCTTAGCTCCATGGAAGAATTGAAATCTTAGATCACTATGTGTGGATGATATGAACTGCCTAAACAAGAATTCTTGAACTGCGAAAGAGCCTATTACTCGCTACATCAAACAATTTCTACTAATGAAACCATGTAAATACATCGGAAAATACGCATGTCCGCTGAAATGGTTGTTGCTATCTGCTCCAATAATGAATCATT